TTTTGTATTTCCCTAATTTATTTCCTTAATTTATTTCCTTAATTGAATTTCGGTTGATTAGGACGAAGTTCCTTAAAAACCTCCGCCTTCTTTAAAATATTCTGAACAGTTCCTGTAGGTTGAGCCCCTTTTTCAAGGAAATATAAAATAGCAGGAACATTTAAATAAGTTTGATTCTTTATCGGATCATAAAAACCCACTTTCCGAAGATCTTTTCCTTCTCTTCGAGATCGAACATCAATTGCAACGATTCGATAGACGGCTCATTGGGATAGATGTAGATGAACAACACCCCCCCTAGAAACGTATAGGAAGCTTTCTCCTCGTACGGCTCGAGAAAAATGATTGATTCGAGGTTTTGTCTCTGTATGGAATTCTATCTAAGAAATGACAACTGGGTCCATAAAATGATCAAATCAATTAAAGATGTAAATCTTTTTTTTTTTTCTTCTTTCTTCCTGAAAATGAAAAAGAAACCATTCGTACTCTCATAACTCAAGTTGGATAACTTTCAAACAGTTCAAAGGAAAATCTTTTGGCAATTTCATTTATTGAGTGGTCTTTCCTCCTTTTTTGTTTGTCTCGTTTAAAATCGATTTGGATTCTTCAGTCTGATCCAGTTATTAAGACAATTTAAAAGGTGTTTCCTTGTTCTGGGATCCTTTATCTTTGTTTTATTTTAAATCATTGGGTTTAGACATTACTTCGGTGCTTTTTAATCCTTTCAAAATGGCAGCAACATACCCTTTTTGCGATTTCTATGAAAGAATCCTACAAGACGATGGATTCCCGCGTGAAACACTTTGGATCGAAAAAGTTTGATCAATTCCAAGAAATTTTTGAATTTGAAACTTGCTCGAATTGGATTCTTTCGATTTCCATACCGAAGATATATTTACGAAGTTGTTTCAATTTTTTTATTGATTGGCATTAACCCTAGACCCTTGCCCCGAGAAATAAATTAATACTTTCTACTCGAGCTCCATCATGGATTATTTACATTCCAAGACAACAAAAAACGAGGGGTTCTAGTGAAACAGAACCAATGATGTCGAGCCAAGAGCACCTTCATTCCTACAAAAAATGGTGGATGTACAAATCCACAACGGATCGTGTCCTTCAAGTCGCACGTTGCTTTCTACCACATCGTTTCAAACGAAGTTTTACCATAACATTCCTCTAAGAACCGGTATGGAATTGATTCAATTATGGAATCATGAATAGTCATTGGTTGGGCTGATGTATAAACACCCTAATCTATAGTATTTTCTATATAGAAGATATAGAAAATACTATAGATATAGGTGGATAAAGATTTTTCTGAAGAAGTCGTAGTAAGACCCCATCGCTAATATTAATTTGTCTAACATATTAATTACTATATATATAATAAATAATTTTTTTATATAAATAGTAAATAATAATAAAAAGAAATAAGACGAATAAATGAATTCTTTTTGATTCTGCATCTTCACGTGACTTAATAGGAGAGATTGACCTATTTCATACTTCTTCAAATAGCAAAGATTCCGCTTCTAAGGAATGATTAAAACGATTTCTCTTTCGAAATTGATTCGAAATTTCGAAAGTTCCCTTTTCGACATCATTATTAGAAGAAAATTTGATAGTTACAAAAAACTTTTGATCATCTTAGGAAAAAAGATAAGTCTTTTTTTTTTAATTGAATCATCAACGATTAACAGTTTTTTTATGAGATGGATAAAAAAAGATTAATGTAAGGTAAGATTTTCATTCTTATTCTTTTTTTTTTTTTCATCTGATTGATAAAATCCAAATAAAATCCAAAGAATTAGGAGGGTTTCGTATCTATCAATTCGATCAAATAGACTGAGCAGTTGTCACCGTTTATAGATATTGAAATGAACGCCTTCCCATTACTGATTAACTCCTATCTACCCCATTCTATGGGACTGATGCAGCATAAATCAAAAGAAGGGGGTGTCCTAGTCTTTTTTATTTTTACGAAATGCGAGCTGTCTAGGCACAAAGCCAAACAAGTCCAGATTAAGTCAAATTTTTGCTCCTTTTTTTGATATTTTAGCCTAACTCATTGATTAAGAATTAAGAGACTTAGCGAATTTAATTAGTACCAAAAACCCCCTCTTGGTGAAAAGTTAAAAAATCCACAAAAAAGAAAATTGAATCTAATTAGGCTAATTTAGGGGGTAGAGAATACGAGATAGGTAATATGGATTCTTTCGCATCTCGATTCAGTTTTTGAAAAAAAAAAAAAAAACGATTCAGCGAAGAAAAAAATAAGAAACAACAATCACATTCCAGCTAACATTTCGATTTTAAACAGAACATTGTTAAAAAAGCAATCTGTATTCTCATAGAATATATATATATGGTCTGGGACGGAAGGATTCGAACCTCCGAATAGCGGGACCAAAACCCGTTGCCTTACCACTTGGCCACGCCCCATTTAGATTTCTATGCGATACTAATTACTAATAAAGTATATTGCTGGTTTTGTTTGTTTGTCAACTCTAGTCCAAATATCTATAGAATAGATTAGATTGTTACTAGGATTTTGCTATGTTTTTGGTATGTGTAGATATAGAATTCAACTTAATTTATTGATCATTACATATAATTCAATTAAGATATTGTATGAAAATATGATTTTTTCGATTCTCCTTTGAGAAAAGGAGGATTTTTGATTGGGTGGGTTCAAAGAAAAAGAAGGATTTTTTGTTTACCTTACTTACTTTCCTTTTCCTTATATCAATAACTCAATCAAAATGCAATTATCTCCAAGAACAAAAAGTCTGTTATGCTTAATACCTTTAGTTTGATCGGTATCTGTCTTAATTCGACCCTTTATTCGAATAGTTTTTTCTTCGGCAAATTGCCCGAGGCCTATGCTTTTTTGAATCCAATCGTAGATATTATGCCAGTCATACCTCTGTTCTTTTTTCTCTTAGCCTTTGTTTGGCAAGCTGCTGTAAGTTTTCGATGAGATCCTTAATAATATCCTAGAAAATTCATGATTTATTCGAGAAAAAATTCGAAAATAAATAAAATCAGATAAGCTTTACCGTTTGAAACCTCGATTCAAACATTGAAATTCTTGGATAGTCACGAGAAATCCGGCTTAACTTATTTCCTTATTTTTTGGCGCTTTCCTTTCCAGTGAAAGACCTTATTAGGCTCCTCTTGTGTATATAAAAATTTGGTTAATGACAAACTCTTATTAGAAAAGAATTTATGAAAAATCTTTTAGAGAAAGAGCTTCGTTGCTTAGTGTCAAATTAGGATATGCGGTAGAAAAATGGATGATCTATTCTCTTTTTTTCAAAAAAATCATCTTGGAGATTGTGTAATGCTTACTCTCAAACTCTTCGTTTACACAGTAGTGATATTTTTTGTTTCTCTCTTCATCTTTGGATTCCTATCTAATGATCCCGGACGTAATCCTGGACGTGAAGAATAAAATAAAAAAGGTTTTCCTTGCTTGATTTTCCAATTTTCTTAGGATTTGGTCTATTCCACACATTTAACTAAGAATAAGAACAAAGGATTTCGAAATTTGAAAAAAAAAAAATCAAGTCATCAACGGAAAGAGAGGGATTCGAACCCTCGGTACGATTAACTCGTACAACGGATTAGCAATCCGCCGCTTTAGTCCACTCAGCCATCTCTCCCAATTGAAAAAAAGATAATTACTACATGAGATAGCACATAAGATAAAGGAAAGAATCTTTCTTTCTCTCTTTTCTTCTTTCTATATTATATAGATATGTACAACCTTTATCATCAATTTCCTTTGTCTTGATTTTGTTCGAAAGGACCCTCTTATTCTCATGGCCTGGTCTGGTCAGTACCCAGCCGGGCCTCTTTTGTTCCAACGAATTTGAATTTGAAAACCAAAATGCCTATTATATTATAGTTGTAATATTTCATTTTAATTGAATAGTTAATATTCAAGCAACAAGAAAAAATTCCCATTTTTTCGAAAAGTAAAATAAAATATATGAAATAGAAAATTCGATCAAAATAAAAGTCTCATTTCTCTTTCTGCTTTTTGATTTTATGTTTACCGTCTTGCTGGACTAAAAAAAAGAAGCTTTCGAGTATTCCCCAATGCATTTTTATGTTATGATTTTAGTGGGTTTGACGACCCTATCTTATCCTATCTTGATTACCACAATTCCCCTGTTCGACAAAAGTTGCATTTGTATACAATAATCGGATTGTAGCGGGTATAGTTTAGTGGTAAAAGTGTGATTCGTGCTATTATCCCTTAAATAGTTAAAGGGTCCTTCGGTTTGATTCGTATTCCGATCAAAAACTTTATTTCTTAAAAGGATTAAATCCTTTTCCTCTCAATGAAAGATTCGAGAACAAATACACATTCTCGTGATTTGTATCCAAAGGTCACTTAGACATTGACAAATTGGATTATGAAATTGCGAAACATAATTTTTGAATTGGATCAATACTTCCAATTGGATAAGTATGAATAAAGGATCCATGGATGAAGATAGAAAGTTGATTTCTAATCGTAACTAAATCTTCAATTTCTTATTTGTAAAAAAGAAAGTGAAGCAAAATAGCTATTAAACGATGACTTTGGTTTACTAGAGACATCAACATATTGTTTTAGCTCGGTGGAAACAAAATCCTTTTCCTCAGGATCCTATTAACTAGAAATAGAGAACGAAATAACTAGAAAGGTTGTTAGAATCCCCCTCTTCTCGAAGGATCATCTACAAAGCTATTCGTTTTATCTGTATTCAGACCAAAAGCTGACATAGATGTTATGGGTAGAATTCTTTTTTTTTGCTAATTTTGTTCACATCTTAGATCTATAAATTGACTCATCTCCATAAAGGAGCCGAATGAAACCAAAGTTTCATGTTCGGTTTTGAATTAGAGACGTTCAAAATAATGAATCAACGTCGACTATAACCCCTAGCCTTCCAAGCTAACGATGCGGGTTCGATTCCCGCTACCCGCTCTATAATCTATTTATT